TTCGAGAAAAAGTATCTCTTGTTTTTCATTACCATTACTATACGAATGAATACTATGATTCACATTTCGAACAGGCATGAATACAGCATCTATCGGAAAACTTCCGTCTTGAAAGTTATTTGGCGTTTTTATACGATATCCGCGACTCCTCTCGAGTTTTAATCCAATACGCAAATCTATTGGTTCCGTCAAGTTAGCTATATGTTGTGTAGTATCAACGATTTCCACATAAGGTGGTGATATGATATCTTGAGCAGTTACACATCCAGGTCCCCTAACACAAATAGACGCATCACAGGTTCCATATAAATTGCTTCTCAATACAATTTCTTTCAAATTCATTAAAATTTCATATACTGATTCTTGAATACCTATCATAGTAGAATATTCGTGTGGTATTTTCTCAGACTTTGCGCGTGTAATACATGTTCCTTCGATTTCTCCAAGCAGAGCTCTGCGCATCGCAATTCCTATTGTGTCGGCTTGACCTTTCATAAGTGGAGATAGAATAAAGCGTCCATAATAAAGACGTTTACTATCTGTTCTTGATTCAACACACTTCCACTGCAGTGTCCGAGTAGATACTCTTATTTTCTCTCGAACCATAGTAATATTATAGATAATAGATTAGATCGTTGAGTCATTTATTTCTCTTGAAATCCCTCCAATGCTTAGTTTTTTTTTACACACGTCTTTTTTTAGGGGGTCGACAGCCATTATGTGGCATGGGGGTTACATCGCGTACAAAACTTAACAAAATGCCGCTTCTCCGAATAGCTCGTAATGCTGCATCCCTTCCGAGACCAGGACCCTTTATCATGACTTCTGCTCGTTGCATACCTTGCTCGACGACTTTACGAATAGCGTTTCCTGCTGCAGTTTGAGCAGCAAACGGTGTCCCTCTTTTTGCCCCTTTGAACCCGCAAGTGCCGGCGGAGGCCCAAGAAACCACTCGACCTCGTACATCTGTAACAGTCACAATGGTATTGTTGAACCCGGCTTGAACATAAATAACCCCTTTTGGTATTTTACGTGCACTCTTACGTGAATTAATACGCCTATTCCTATGTAAACCAATTCTTGGTATGGGTTTTGCCATATTTTATTGTCTCATAAATATGAGTCAGAGATATATGGAAATATCCATTTCATGTCAAAACAAAATTTTTCTTTTTTTGTACATCATTTGTACATCGCGTCCGTTAGAAAGTCTACTTTATTAGTAGACTTATTATCCTTGTCGTTGTTTATGTTTCGGGTTGGAACAAATTACTATAATTCGTCCCCGCCTACGAATTAGGCGACATTTTTCACAAATTTTACGAACGGAGGCTCTTATTTTCATATTTTTCATTCCTTATTTGAATTCTGAATCTGTTTCTTGGAAGAAAATAAGTTTCTTGAAATTTTCTCGTATTCCGGAATGTAGAAGTGGAAAAGCAACTTAATCGGTTGAATCCTTGTTACGGAGTCTATAAATTATACGTCCTCTGGTTGAATCATAACGGCTTACTTCAATTTTAACTCTATCCCCCGGCAGGATTCGTATAAAACTACGCCGTATCCTTCCCGAAACATGACCTAGGATCAGATCCTCATTATCTAAACGAACCCGGAACATGCCGTTAGGAAGTGATTCAATAATTAAACCTTCATGAATCGATTTTTCTTCTTTCATTCCAGGTAAAACCCCTTTAAAGTTTCAACGGATGGAGGAGGAGTGATATTAGACAACCCGTCCTTTTTCTTTTGGTCAAAAATAAGAAATTTCGGATCCAATTCGTATATCATAGGAATTACCATATATAACATAAAATTTCTCCGCCAATTCTTTCTAGTCGAGCCTCTCGGTCTGTCATTATACCTCGAGAGGTAGAAAGAATTAGAATCCCCATTCCACCTAAAATTCTAGGAAGTCGTTGATAATTAGAATAGATTCGTAGACCCGGGCGACTGACCTGTTTTAAATTTAAAAATTTTGTATATGGTCCTTTCCTATTCCTTCTATGTCGTAGAGTTAAAACCAAAAAATATTTATTTTTTTCTTGATGTTTCCTCACGTTTTCGACAAAACCTTCTCGTAAAAGTATTTTAACAAGGGTTTCCGTGATTTTAGTCGATGTTATTCGAACCGTTCCCTTTCTATTCATGTCAGCATTTCGTATCGAGGTTATTATATCGGCAATGGTGTCCCTACTCATGATGCCCTAAAATTTGTGGTGCTCCGAATTTGGATATAATCAACATGCTTTTCTTAGTTTATTCTTTTTTTTGTAAAAAGGAAAGGTATATACGTGATACACAATCTACTACTCAATTTCATTCAAAAAATCTACTATTCTAGTGGTTTATAATACCTCGGGAGCTAATGAAACGATTTTTGTAAAGTTTAATTGTCGCAATTCTCGAGCGATTGCACCAAAAACTCGAGTTCCTTTTGGATTTCCTTTTTGATCAATAATAACCGCAGCATTGTCATCATATCGTATTATCATACCGT